AAGACAAAAATACTCGTGGAAACAAATATGTGTAATAGTAAATAAACATCTTAATCCTATGATTCAATCTTCTCAGAAGATACAAAAGAACGAAAATGAAAAAAATCCGAAAACTATTAAACTATTCTTGAAACTCTTTTTTGTGGTTATAATGCCAAAATATCAAGTTGGCGCATTCGTCTTGATGTTGATCGTTACAGGCCTCTTGAATCTTCTATTTACCTATTGACTTTCGTTGATTTATTGTTTTTGTTTGTAATATGGGTTTACTTTCTTTTTTAGTGCTTGATAGGAATTTTCTTGTTAAGACCCCATGAACCGATTGAAACCCCAGATTCATACTAGAACCACGATGACTCGATAAAACTTTCAAGCTAAGTCCAACAATTCTCTGAGTAAGAACCATTGTATCATCACTTATTCAATGAATAAGAATAGACATAATAAAAAAAAAAAAACACCTGCCCTGTGATCAAAATAAGCATGAACAGGAGTTTGAAAGATTTTTTGGAGTCCGGCCACGAGGTCTGAATATAATATTAAGTATGAATCATAGTTCTAATACTTCGTAATCTATTTCATCTATTTCGTGCTCCAGATACTAGAATGAATATCTGACGAGGGAAAGCATCTCTACCAAGATGACAGACTTGTTCTCTGTACTATCAATAGGATCAATTCTAACAAGTCACACACTCATATTCCGGAAATAGAGAAACAAAGAAATTCCGCGGTCGAACTGCCAAAACGGACCCAAAATACAAGCCTAAACGCTTTGCTTTAGAGTGAAAAGCAAAGCTAGGACTTAGTGATTCTGAGAAATCTAATTCATTGAAATTCCGTCTAGTAAAACGGAAGAATTATAAATTTCTAAAATAATAGATAGAAATATTGCAAATAAGGCCATTGTGACTCCCATCAATGGAGTAGTTCCCCATCCAGGAGCTACTTTACCATATTCCGAATTCAATGGTTTCAATAACCCCCCTACACCGGTTCGTTTTGGACGAGATCTAGAACTACCCTCAACGCTTTGTGTAACCATAAATCCTATTTTGTATTCATTGAGATCTGTTGACTTTGTATACAATTTCATTGTAAATAAGTAATCTTATCTTATAGATCCGTTGTGGTCTTGAAATTATATAATAATGGAAATAGCAACCCTCGTTGCCATCTTTATATCTGGTTTACTTGTAAGTTTTACTGGGTATGCCTTATATACTGCTTTTGGGCAACCTTCTCAACAACTAAGAGATCCATTCGAGGAACACGGGGACTAGTTGAAGTAATGAGCCTCCCAATATTGGGAGGCTCATTACTTCAAGCGAGATAATGAAAAATCATTTCATCTTTTTAGTTGGAACTTTAGGTGGTTCTCGAAAAAAGATAGCGAAAAAAATGATCCCTAGAGTCGAGACTAAGAGGAATGTATAAACCAATGCTTCCATAGATTTGATTGTGGTTTACAATTATAGCTTCCGTACCTGTTTATTTGGAGCCATCTCCTGGATTAAAGAAGGAGCAAGACTCAAAGACAAGTCGGCGATTCAGATCAAAATTTCTCCGGTAACCCATGTCAAAAAATAGATAAGGGAGCAATGTTGTATCAAACTACTTGTCTTTTTGTAGTTGGATCCCCTAGTTTTTGGAATGCTCCAAATTCTACTTGAGCGTCCAAATCTGGATCAATACCAGCAAAAACATCTCTGAACAGGGTTCTAGCGCCATGCCAAATGTGCCCAAAGAAGAAGAGCAGAGCAAATGAAGCATGTCCAAAAGTAAACCAACCCCTTGGACTACTACGAAAAACACCATCGGATTTCAAAGTAGCACGATCTAATTCAAAGATTTCACCCAATTGAGCACGTCTAGCATATTTTTTAACAGTAGCGGGATCACTATAACTGACGCCATTGAGTTCGCCGCCATAGAACTCAACAGTTACACCTACTTGCTCGACACTATACTTCGATTCCGCCCTTCGAAAAGGAACATCGGCTCTAACAATTCCGTCACCGTCTACCAAAACAACTGGAAATGTTTCAAAAAAAGTAGGCATACGACGCACAAAAAGTTCACGTCCTTCTTTATCTCTAAAGACAGGATGCCCTAACCACCCAACAGCGATTCCATCCCCGTTATCCATCGAACCCGCTCTGAACAACCCCCCTTTTGCTGGATTATTCCCAATGTAATCATAAAAAGCTAATTTTTCAGGAATTTTAGACCAAGCTTCGGATAAACTTTGATTCTCGGCTAGCCCAGCAACAACTCTTCGATATATTTCTTGCTGGAAATATCCCTGATCCCATTGATAACGAGTGGGACCAAATAATTCAATCGGAGTAGTTGCTGAACCATACCACATAGTTCCAGCAACAACAAAAGCCGCAAAAAAGACAGCAGCAATACTACTGGAAAGGACGGTTTCAATATTTCCCATACGCAATCCTTTGTATAGACGTTGTGGCGGACGGACACTAAGATGAAATAGTCCTGCTAATATGCCCAATGTCCCTGCTGCAATATGATGAGAGGCTATTCCTCCCGGAGCAAAAGGATCAAAACCTTCCACACCCCACGCTGGATTTACAGATTGGACCTTTCCGGTTAGTCCATAAGGATCGGACACCCAGATTCCAGGACCGTACAATCCTGTTACATGGAATGCGCCAAACCCAAAGCAAGCCACTCCTGAGAGAAATAAATGAATTCCGAAGATCTTGGGCAAATCCAAAGAAGGTTTTCCTGTACGTTCATCAGTAAATATTTCTAGATCCCAATACACCCAATGCCAGATAGCTGCCAAGAAGCACAATCCAGAAAACACAATATGTGCCCCGGCCACACCTTCGTAACTCCAAATACCCGGATTCGTTATAGTCCCGCCTGTGATAGTCCAACCGCCCCATGAATCGGTTATTCCTAAACGAGTCATAAAGGGTATAACGAACATACCTTGTCTCCACATTGGGTCGAGAACAGGGTCAGAGGGATCAAAAACTGCTAATTCATATAGAGCCATCGAACCAGCCCAACCAGCAACCAGAGCCGTATGCATTATATGGACAGCCAGCAAACGACCGGGATCATTCAATACGACGGTATGAACACGATACCAAGGCAAACCCATGGAAAAAATACCCCTTTATCAACAAAAAATAGACACTATGTGACTTTATTGCATTGGAAAACTATACTACGGACCTCTCCCTTTCAGTGCATTATCTGAGAGAAAGGATTAATCTTTGTTCCAGTCTTTTAGTAATAATAAAGGAACAATTCTAATTCTGTTCGTAGGAACAAAGAGAAGCAAATCTATTTTATACCCGATAAGTACCAATACGCAATGGGGGGTTGATATCATTTTATATGGTCGTATTCCTTTATCTTTCAAAGTGCCTCAATTTCTGTTATTTTATTCATTCTGTCTTCCTTGAGTTTATTTATAAATTTATCTAATCTATGGCTAAAATATAGGAGAAAAGGCAATAAAAAATAAATAAATAAAAAAGAAACCCATTATTACGATTCCACATTAAAGTGAGATTGAGATATAGTACTTAATTGTTTCTTTCGTTTTATGCCCATTGGTGTTCCAAGAATACCCTTTCGAAATCCTGGGGAAAACGCTTCATCCTGGGTTGACATATAGTGCGACTTGTCAGATATAGTGGGTCATATGGGATTTCCCCGTTTTCTCCCCCGATTGAGATATCCTTCAGCTTTGCCCAAAAAGGATTGATCGAATCATCAAAAATTTTGAGCGTGAAGTGCAATGAAATAAAATAATATTTTTTTGTTGGGAGGTATCCAGATTAATATTATCGATTAGAATCAAATTTATGGTTGGCTTTTTTGTTTGGACTAATAAAAAAATGCGGTATCCAGGCTCCGTTTAGAAAAAACCCAATTTGTAATAGATTATCTATGATTACTACTTGTATCATATTTGACTTTTTTATTTATTAATTTATTTATTAAATTTATTAAATTAAAGTAATTTACAACTGTTAATCAAAATTACGTGACTAATATGATCAATATGTCGAATATTTGACGGAAGACATGAGATGAATTGAAAAAAAAGTCTTCGCAAAAAGACGTGGTAGTAGGGGCTTTTGCTCTATATGTGCAAATAAAAACGGGGTGGATCTTTACTCGGAGTAGAGCATAAACCTAAAAGAATTGAAGAGTACCATTCAGGAACAAGAGAATGACATTGTGATTTAGATTGAATCTCGATGAAACAATACATCAAAAAGAAGTTAGTTCGAAAAGTTGAGTAAATGCCCCTTTTTTTAGTTTTAGGTAAACAGGCCAAAACTCATTTTTCTTGAAAAATGGAAGAAAAATTTATTCGTTAGAATAGAAAAATTAGAAGGAGCCTCTTAGGAAAAAAAGGAAAAAAGAAGGAGAGCTAGAATCTACACATTGATTCTTATTTGTTTTCGCAATTTTTGTGGAACCGTATGCATCAAAGTATGCATGTACGGTTCCTAAAGGATCGAATTTTATCCTAATCAACCGACTTTATCGAGAAAGATTGCTTTTTTTAGGCCAAATAATTAATACCCATCTAGCGAATCAACTTATTGCTCTTATATTATATCTAGCTATGGAGAGTGATACCAAAGATCTTTATTTGTTTATCAACTCTCCAGGCGGATGGGTAATACCTGGAATAGCTCTTTATGATACTATGCAATTTGTGCGACCAGATGTACAGACAATATGCCTGGGATTAGCCGCTTCAATGGGATCTTTTATCCTGGTCGGAGGAAAAATTACCAAACGTTTAGCATTCCCTCACGCTTGGCGCCAATGAGTTTTTTTTTAGAGAAAAAAGACTATGCCCTCAACATATAAAAAGTTTTTCAGTAATAATAGCATGGCACTTAGAATTCGATAGAAACAAAATTGTATTGTTTTTTCAAAAAACAATTCAAAAATCATTAAATTATGTATCGAAAGAGTAGTATGAAAAAAGGTATTGCCGATTTTTTCTTATCTATCGGAGACCTGTTTCAGTGTCACAAACCTTTTTTTTTTTCACACCCAAACCCAAAGAAAGGCTGTTTTGGCTATGTTCGGAAAGAAAAGAATACGAAAAAAAGAAACTTTGGGATTGCTGAATCACAAATGAAATAAAAAAAAATAATAAAGATATAAAGCAACGGAACCGTCATAGTATTTTTTTAAACTCCTAAAAAAAAAAAAGGAAGGGCGGTTATTAGATCATTTACCAAATCTGGGTCTGATAGACTCTATATTTTCTGATTTTTTTCTTTGATTTTGATGGAAGGTAAAAGTCAATTCTATTAAAGAGCCGTATGCAATGTGCAAACCATGCATGTACGGTTGGTCAATTCTATCGTTTTTTCTTATTCTTTAATCATGAAAGATCGAATAACTATTTATTATGTTCTATCATCAGGGTAATGATTCATCAGCCTTTTAGTGCTTTTTTTATGGCCCAAGTAGGAGAGTTTGTCCTGGAAGCGGAAGAACTGCTGAAGCTGCGCGAAACCATCACAAGGGTTTATGTACAAAGAACGGGCAAACCCTTATGGATGGTATCCGAAGACATGGAAAGGGATGCTTTTATGTCAGCAACAGAAGCCCAAGCTCATGGAATTGTTGATCGTGTAGCGGTTGAAAAATAGCAAAGATTTCACATAAATCAAATTTTAAAATTTTAATATTTAACAGTTTAATAGTTTCTATTTAGTATATTAAATTTAGTAAAATGTAGATTTATAAAAATATATTCTATTAAAAGAAATCATAATCATCCGGTTAGGATCAATCTAAACCATCCCCTTTCGATATACGATTCAGATACAATTTCCATGCCAACTCTTAAACAACTTATTAGGAATACAAGGCAGCCAATAAAAAATGTCACGAAATCCCCCGCTCTTAGGGGATGTCCTCAGCGCCGAGGAACATGTATTCGGGTGTATGTGCGACTCGTTCAGATCCCGGGCTGGGACAAAAGAAAAAAATTACAGTATCAGTGATCGGTACAGTACCAACGAATAGGATAGAATGGAGTTCTTCCATTCACGATCTAAAAAAAGATCTACCATATCTTGTTATTGTGTATATTGTGGACTAAATTTTTGGTTTCCATTGGGACAAAGGCGTGCACCCCTTAATTTTTCAATTTAAGATGAAAAGAATTACCCATTGGTAGCAACTGATTATCCAGGGAAATTCTTTTTTATTTTATTTAAAAAGCAGAAAAATTATGCCCAGACTCTTGCAAGAACGGACTCAGACGGTCAGCTACCCAACAAATCTTCATAATTAAATACCGTTACTGTATCGGGTGGATCTACTTGTGAAAGGTCTATTACTGGATAATCCCATGGGTAGAGTCAAAGAGTGTGAACTGTACAAGTTAATATATTGATTAAATCAAGAACGAAGAAAGCGGCTCCGGTGTATAGAGAGGGCCTTACCGTTTAATTTAAGAAGTAACCATATAAACGATGGAACCCACCATTTCGTTATCCATTTATATTTACTGTGCTTTTTTTTCGAGGCATTGAGAAAATGCCTCGAAAAAAATCGTGGTTGGGAAGGTTATTGTAGCAAAAGCCATTGGAGTTTTTACCTTATACATTGGGAGAACCCGTTTTGTTAATTAATAGGCTAGTAAAGAAAATAAAGAGTAACTGAAAGAAAGCAAATCGATCAGTTATTCCTCAACGTTTCATTTATTCAATGACCAGAATTAGACGAGGATATATAGCTCGGAACCGTAGAGCAAAAATGCGTTTATTTGCCTCAAGCTTTCGGGGGGCTCGTTCAAGACTTACTCGAACTATTACTCAACAGAAAATACGAGCTTTGGTTTCGGCTCATCGGGATAGAGATAGGCAAAAGAGATATTTTCGTCGTTTGTGGATCACGCGAATAAATGCAGTAATTCGCGAGAGGCGGGTATCCTATAGTTATAGTATATTAATGCACAGTCTGTACAAGAGGCAGTTGCTTCTTAATCGTAAAATACTTGCACAAATGGCTATATTAAATAAAAAAAGCCTTTATATGATTTCCAATGAAATAATAAAATAAGGCAATTGGAAGGAATCGCTCGAGATGCTTTAAATGGAGTTCCCTGAATAATGAACTCCGGGAAGGTAGAGTAGAAATTTTTATTTTTTATTATAGAATAGGATAGGATACAGTCGTTAAAATGAGCAAACACGTTCAATAAAAAAAGATTGATTCCTTGTTCTTACCCAATTCAATTCGTTTTTTTTCTTACAACCTGTATTTTAAACAAAAAAGAAATCCTTATTTGAATTCGGATTGGGAGTTTGATTCTATTTAAGAGTAAGCCTATTGATTTGATTTCGGGTTCTAAGACCAGCCGTTCTAGCAGTCGACTCGCCCTTTTCAAATTGTTTTTCATTATTAAGAAAAGGTAACAAAGATAAAATACGAGCTTGTTTGATAGCAATAGTAATTAATCGTTGTTGTTTTAAGGTCAATCGATTTACCCGTTTAGATAATATTTTTCCTTGTTCACTAATAAATCGACTAATTAAACTCATGTTTCTATAAGCAATTCGATCCCCCGATTTGATCGGGGGCAAACGCCTACGCAAAGAACGCTTGGATTTATGAAAAAGTCGCTTGAATTTATGCATGTTTTGTTTATTCCTTATCCAAAAAATCCTATTTCGTTTGATCAAATCTAAAATGATTTAGAATTAAGAAATAGAATTTGTTTTTTTTTTTTTTTTTTTTGTTTTAGAGATTCTATATATTCTATGCTATTCTATTCTATTAATATATTAATTTTTTAATATATGTTATATTAATTATGTGTTATTAACTATCTAAGATATAATTCATGTTAATATCTCTTTTTTGGGGTTCCTTGAAGGAGTGACACGCAGGTGATCGATTCTATCTATTTCTTTATCTCCCCATGAATCCTATGTTTGTAACAATAGGGACAGAATTTTCTCAATTCCAATCGACCGGGTGTATTGTGTCGGTTTTTTTGAGTAATATATCTGGAAATGCCTCTTGATTTATTATTCTTATTAACACTAACACCCGTTCGAACACACCCGGTGCATTCCAAAATAACTTTAACTCGGGTATCTTTACCCCTGGCCATGAACCCCCTTTTTGGTTTTCTATTCACTTAACTGTTCGAAGAAAGAGTAGGGAGGGGAGAAGGACTAGTCACAGATATTGCGTTCTATCTCTAATCTTCTTCAATCCCTCCTCTGCCAACAGTTAGACCAATAAAATAACTAAAATAACTAGTAGACCAATAAAATAACTAGAATGAAAAAAAAGGGAATGTCAACGCATCTGGGAAAAAACGATTAATCTCTATCAATAGACCTGCTAAAGACCCAAACCATAAAGTACTTAGTACCGGTGCCGCGGAGAGATATGTTTTTAGATCTCGCATTTTAAAACCTCCTGCTTTATCGTAATACATAAACAAAATAGCTATATGATCAAATGTATATGTAACTAGGAACCACCTGTATTTGTACATGGACTCCCTAATTCCAATGGAAATGTACAAGGATTTAGTAGCTAAGATTTTCCTCTTCTTTTCTAAAATCTTAAAAAAAAGAAAAAAAAAAAAAATAAAGAAGGTCCCTTCCGCCTGAACATTCAGCAATTTGAAGGCGGTTTCATATATATTTCATACGTGTGTCGGTTTATTATTATATGTTATCCGATATGAGACCAAAGACAAATAATAAATCTAAATCTCATTTTTCTCTGGAAATAAAGATAAAGATATGGAAAACAAAATGGGGATTCTCTACAATGACACTGTAAATCAGTCGAAAGGGGTGTAGCGCAGCTTGGTAGCGTCTTTGTTTTGGGTACAAAATGTCACAGGTTCAAATCCTGTCATCCCTACTTATTTCTTATCCTCGGAACAGTAACGAGAGATCAATTGAGATCGATTCAAAATTGGATATAGACGATCTTTCATTATATCCTGCTATTTATATCCTGCTATATAGGATAGCATATGTAGGCGCATGCAAGATGTGTTGGAGCTACAAAAAGAATCTCTTTCCTGACATTCGTTTTTTATTGTGGTAAGAAAGCGCTCTTAGTTCAGTTCGGTAGAACGTGGGTCTCCAAAACCCGATGTCGTAGGTTCAAATCCTACAGAGCGCGATTCCATTCTTGTTTTGTTAGGTCAAAATTACATGGCAATAATGGAACAGACTCTCAATTTGACCTTTTCGGGATTTAAGTAAAGAAAGAGCACGGTCAATCAAAAAAATCGACCTTAATTAATCAAAGGTCCAGCTGATCACCACGTCTATATTGTAAATATGCAGTTACGAATAACCCAGCCAAAGTAATAGGAATTAGACCTAAGACGATTCCAAATAGAAAAACTTCAATCATTTCCATTTTTTCTTTGAAAAGAGAAAAAGAGAGGTAATATCTATCCTTAAAGTAATATCTATCCTTAAATATGAATCTGTATTACTCATGAATCTCAATGACCCAGAATTGGAAATTTGCACCTATAGAATAGATGGAATACTGCAGAAATTTTTATTTTTATTTTCTGAATTGCTCATTCAATTCATTTTAAATAAGTCGTATCTTACTCAGACCAATAAATAGAACGGAGGTTATAGTTAAAGCCGCTAGTAGAAAACCGAAATAACTAGTTATCGTAGGCATGAAGAAGCTAAAGGAAATATGCTATTTTTAAACATATGCTTGTAAGGTACTTGCCTAAGTAGATGTTTTTAAGGGACTTCCTTAAATATATTAAATATATGGTCAATTTTTTGAAAGATACGAGAATAAGAAAAAATACCAATTGAACAAATAAGTTCAAGTGAAAGTTTTTGAATTTATCAATTAGAATCAGTCGAGAGGTTCTAGACGGCAATAAAAAAAAATAGAGTGACAAAGAGAAAAACAATTCATCATCTGTATCTGTAACAGCTATTCATTTCCTAATTCCGAATCA